CCCCAAGGTATCATTTCTAATACATCTGTGGGGCAAGCTCGGACACATTGAGTACACCCTATACATGTATCATAAATCTTTACTGAATGTGACATTGGATCTATAATTTTTTTAAGACTATAAATTTTCGATCGAGTAAAGTTATAAATGAATTATATATTTAGATACCAGATGAGTCAATAATTTATCAGAATTTTTATAATCAATCTACTTTCAGATTAACTCATGCGATAGGGCCAAGATACTTTGATTTTTTACGTTTTCGCAAACATGATCTGGATTACGTATCATACAGATAATTTTACTTGATGAATATCATAATTTATCTGATAAATAAATACTACTTATTCAACAAATTTGATTGATTGATACGAGTTGATTTTCTGTTACGATAAATTGACGAAACAATAGCTGGGCCAATAGCTGCTTCAGCGGCTGCAATAGCTATAACAAAAATTGAGAAAATATTCCCTTTTAATTGGCGACTATCAAAAAAATCAGAAAATGTTACGAAATTCATATTAACTGCATTCAGTATAAGCTCAAGACACATAAGGGCCCTAACCATATTTCGGCTCGTGATCAATCCATAGATACCGATAGAAAATAAATAGGCACTTATAATAAGTACATGTTCAAGCATGATTGACCAACTCCTTATCAATTCCGATTCATTTCAATATGAACAAAAATGTAATAGATTCAATTCAATTGACAAAAAAAATACAGAACAAGGGAATATATTGGTAATCGATCGAATAAAAGAAATTTTTATTTTCATTTTAGACAGAAAAAATCTTCAAATAGAATTCAAGGGGAATGTCTGTGATAACATAGAACAAAGTTTAATTTAGACTATTTCTAACTAAAGATTTATTACTGGCGAGCCACGGCAATTGCGCCGATCAAAGCAGCTAAAAGAATGATCGAAATGAGTTCAAATGGAAGAAAAAAATATGTTGATAAATAAATTCCAATTTGTTGACTATTACTTATTAAATCTTGCTCTAGAATCTGGTTTGATCTTGTAGTCCAAATAATCCCATACCATGACGTATCTAGAATAGTAGTCATTAGTGAAACAAAAATACTTGTACAAACCAAAAAAGTAACTCCATTCCCAACGGTCCAAAGATTAAAATCTTTGGAATATTCTGACCCCTTCATGAACATCACAGCAAATATGATTAAAACATTTATAGCTCCCACGTAAATAAGTAGTTGCGCAGCAGCTACAAACTGGGCGTTTGCTAGAATATAGAATAAGGATATAGAAACAAGAACCAGTCCCAACGAAAAAGCAGAATAAATGGAGTTGTTAAATAATAGTACTCCCATACTTCCCAATATAAGACCTGATCCCAACAAGACTACAAGAAAATCATGTATCGGTCCAGGCAAATCCATTATATGTAGTAAAAAAAGAGATAAATAAATCTAAATGTTTTTCATGACCTTATTGATCTTACCAGGAAAAAAAAATGTATAATCAATTCCTAATTAAATCTTAAGGGGTGTGAATTAATGTAGGTACAGTTATTGTATTAATCTTAGTCTTGATCTGAAAGAGGAGAGTAGATTGAAACTATCTATTTCGAAATAGATAGTTTCAATCTAAATTAAGCTGCAATTCTCATGAATCAATAGTTTGGATTTGTAGGTAGTTACCAAACAAACAAAACGAAAGAAACCTCATTTCTTTAGATCAAAACGGAACCTTAGTAATTTCCATTTACTCTTTAATCAACAGATTTACTTATTTTAGACTGAAATTTGAGGCGAATTCAAAATTGTTCTAATTGTATAATCATCAACTACTGATATTGGTAAACGACCCAAAGAAATTTGATTATAATTCAATTCGTGACGATCATAAGTAGAAAGTTCATATTCTTCAGTCATTGATAAACAATTTGTTGGACAATATTCAACGCAGTTACCACAAAATATACAGATCCCGAAATCAATACTGTAATTAAGCAATCGTTTCTTTCGAATATCCGTTTCCAATTTCCAATCAACAACGGGGAGATCTATAGGACATACACGAACACATACTTCACAAGCAATGCATTTATCAAATTCAAAATGGATTCGACCGCGGAAACGCTCCGATGCGATTAATTTTTCGTAAGGATATTGAATAGTTACAGGCAAACGATTTGCATGGGATAAAGTAATCATGAAACCCTGACCAATGTACCTTGCAGCTCGTACTGTTTGTTGACCATAATTCATGAACCCAGTTACCATAGGGAACATATTGTAATATCTCTAAAGAATTTTATGTTTGTTTCTTTCTCTTGTTTGAGCAAGTCGTGAATATAGAATATGGTATTCCTTTACAGTGAAAAGAGTTGAAAAGAAGTTGTTAATAATAGATTACCGAGAGATATAGGTAAAAGAAATTTCCATCCGAGATTTAATAGTTGATCTATTCTTAGTCGGGGTAAAGTCCATCTTGTTGCTATAGAAATGAACAAGAACAAATAAGTTTTCGCTAATGTAATAAAGATACTAATTGTCATTCCAAAGACTTCATACGCTTTATTTATTTCAAAAAGTTCATAACCGAATATGTATGGAATAGAGATATCCCAACCACCCAAGTAAAGAACAGTTACAAATAACGAAGAAACTAATAGATTTAGATAGGAAGCAACATAAAATAAACCAAATTTGATACCCGAATACTCGGTTTGATAACCCGCTACTAATTCTTCTTCTGCTTCTGGTAAATCAAAAGGTAATCTCTCGCATTCTGCTAAGGAAGAAATTAGAAAAATAACAAACCCTATAGGTTGACGCCACAAATTCCACCCCCAAAAACCATATTTTGATTGAGCCTCAACTATATCAACGGTACTCGAACTGTTAGATAATCATAGTCGGTAATAACATCACTGTTCTCATCGCTATTACAGAACCGTACATGAGATTTTCACCTCATACGGCTCCTTTAGGGCCTTAAATAAATCTAAGGAGCGTATCGGGATTATTTATCTTGATATGTCTTTTTTGTAGAATACTATAAGATAAAAATCTATCGTGTGTCCCCAAATTAACCCAATAGAATTCTGTCTGTTCTAAAGAAAAAGGTTACTTCTGAATTGATCTCATCCTTTAAAAAAAAAATTTCTTTGTTGAGTAATAACTTCATTCTTCACTAAAATACTATTTATTATAAATATCAATAACCCATCGTTTTCTATTACGAAAAAAAAAATTGGCTATTCCATCAGTTCATGAATTCGGACATGAATTCTATCTGTATGAATAGGGAGATAGGAAAGAAATGCATATAGGAATGGAGATAAGAAACAAAAAAAAAGGATCTCTTTTTTTGTTGTAATTGGATTCTTTCCATTTTTTGTTTTTTTTTTCGTTCCTATTCTTCTTTCTGAGAAAAAGGGGACTTACTAAATAAGGGATTATTTCGTTTCCGATAGTCATTTATTTAATGGGTGGATAGGCGTATACTCTGGATCGGAATCGTGGGGAGTACTGCCTAATCATTTCTACAAACTTAAAGCCCCAATTCGTATTCTTTTTATATTATGCATTTTGCAAAAATGTCCTTCTCTCTCTTTTGGATAATTTTGAAAATCTCCATTACTAATCCTTTGTATATCTTGGTGTTTCTAACCATCCACTCATTTTTGCTCAATCGGCTGTGTTATGGTAATACACATATGGTAGTACATACAAATAATAGTGAAAACTCAATCCGATTGATCTTTTGAGTCCGCTTCAAGACAGGATAACTAGTGACCCAATCTTGGGATAAAGGCTCTCTTGCGCCTATATTTATTTCTGCTTAACTCTTATACATAGAAAATGAGACTCGATATTTTGACTGCTAATTTTGATTTATATAAGCTGTTTTCTTTCACTCATATAACTATCTGATTTAGTTCATTAATCCGAATAATTAATATAAAAATGAAGATATCTATTCAATTCATTTCACCCCTTTTCTCGAAAAAAAGTGGGAGAAGTTTATGTCTCAACGAATCACACGTAGAGATATTGATAATACACATAGAGTTAACGGTATTTCATAACTAATTGATTGAGCAGCAGCTCGTAGACCACCTAAAAAGGAATATTTATTATTGGATCCATATCCTGACATAAGAAGTCCGATGGGAGCAACACTTGAAATGGCAATCCATAAAAAAACACCGATATGGAGATCGGCTAAAACAAGGCGATAACCAAAAGGAATTACTGAATAGCTTAGTAAAATTGATATGACTGCTATGGATGGTCCGATACTGAATAAACGAGTATCGCCTCTAGATGGCAGCAGATTTTCTTTAAAAAGTAGTTTTGTACCATCTGCTAAAGCTTGAAGAACTCCCAAAGGACCAGCATATTCAGGTCCAATCCGTTGTTGTATCCCTGCGGATATTTCTCTTTCTAACCATACAATTACTAGTACGCCTATTGTGATTCCCAATACAGTAGTCAAAATAGGGACAAGTACCCAGAGAATTCCATAGACTTCTTTTAAGAATTCCAATCTCGAAAAAGAATTGATATCTTGGACTTGTGATGTATCAATTATCATTTTAACGATCAACTTCTCCCATAATGATATCTATGCTACCTAGTATTGTCATAATATCAGCCAATTTCATTCTTTTAACTAACTGAGGAAGAATTTGCAAATTGATAAAACCCGGCGGGCGAATTTTCCATCTCCAAGGAAAACCACCCTGATCCCCTATCAAAAAAATGCCCAATTCTCCTTTGGGGGCTTCGACTCTCACATAAAGTTCTTGTTTCGCCAATTCAAAAGTTGGCGAAGGTTTTTTACTAATGAATCGATAGTCAAAGTCATTCCATTCCGGAGACCTTCCTCGATCAAAAGATCGTATTTCTAAATTTTCATAAGGTCCCCCTGGAATTCCTTCCAAAGCTTGTTGAATAATTTTTACGGATTCCGTCATCTCAGCAAGTCTTACTAAATAACGAGCTAATGAATCTCCTTCTTTTTGCCACTGAACTTCCCAATCAAATTCGTCATAACACTCATAATGATCAATTTTACGAAGATCCCATGGTATTCCGGAAGCTCGCAGCATTGGTCCTGATAACCCCCAATTTATTACCTCTTCTCCAGAAATAATGCCTACTCCCTCAACTCGTTCTAAAAAAATAGGATTTTGTGTAATAAGTTTTTGATATTCAGCAACCGCTGTCAAAAAATAATCGCAGAAATCCAAACATTTATCTATCCATCCATGAGGTAGATCAGCCGCGACGCCCCCGATACGAAAAAAATTATGCATCATTCTCATACCGGTGGCTGCTTCGAATAGATCATATACTAATTCTCTTTCTCTGAAAATATAGAAGAAGGGAGTCTGTGCGCCAATATCCGCCATAAAAGGGCCAAGCCATAACAGATGAGAAGCTATACGACTCAACTCCAACATAATTACTCTGATATAGCTGGCTCTTTTAGGTACTTGAATATTTCCCAACTGTTCTGGACCATTTACGGTTATTGCTTCTGTAAACATAGTAGCTAAATAATCCCAACGTGTTACATAAGGTAGATATTGTATAATTGTTCGGTTTTCTGCAATTTTTTCCATCCCTCTGTGTAAATAACCCAATATTGGTTCACAGTCAATAACATCTTCACCATCCAAAGTAAGGATGAGTCGAAGAACACCGTGCATTGATGGGTGGTGAGGTCCCATATTGACTATCATGAGGTCTTTTCTTGTAGCTGGTCCATTCATAAGTTTTTCCTCGATTCATCTTTCCATGAATTGCTGAAAATGAAAATAAGTTCATAAAAATTCAAGATCTAATAAATCAAATAATTCAAAATGACTTTTTAAATTACTGAGTTTTTGACTCCCGAATATCCAATTTAGTAATTAATTCTTTATAACGCATTTTATTTTTCTTTGATAAATAAGAAAGTAATCGTTGGCGTTTTCCGAGAATTTTACGTAGACCTCTTTGAGATAAATAGTCTTTTTTGTGCAATTCCAAATGTGAAGTAAGTCTTCGTATCTTATTGGTGAAACTGACTACTTGAAATTCAACGGATCCTCCATTTTCTTTTTTTTCTTCTTGCGAAATAACTGAGCTGAATAAATTTTTTACCATAAAATGAAATCTCCTTAGCCTCCTTTTTTTTTAATTATTATTGATCAGTAATAATAATGTTACTCATTTTAATTTGATATACACAATAATCTTATTTTGATTAAGAATTTCTATTCTTTTTTTTTTTAATAAAATTTAGCAATCAAATTTTTGAAAATTGTATTCAGATAGGGATACAAAAGTCTGGTATATTTCTGCATGCACACAAACTATTTAGATTTAAAACTTAAATTTAATAATAATATTTAATTGATTAAGTTCTAAATCTAATAGATACGTCATTGAATTAAATTAATATCATCTATCAGAATCTAAGACAGTGCCATATGTGTATTTCTTTGTCTTCATATACCATATATATAAGGTACGGGCAATATAGAAAAAATGTAGCATTAACGAATCTTCAATTGGGGATACATATGGATCCTTAGCATACTAAAACGACTGCTATTATTGGTATCAAACCAATAACGATTCATACAAGCTAAATCTTCTAATCGATAATTGGGCCAAAGAAAGAACTTTAATTTATTTAGTTTATTTTGATATCGATCAAGATGTTTGCTTCTTTTATCTAAAACTTGATCATCAGTTTTCACCTTATTTCCATTGTAAAATGCTGTATTTCTATGGATATCATTTCTATTCTCAGAATTGAAACAAATTAGAATTCTAAATTCTCTACGACCTCTAGGGGATAAGATATTTTCCGGAACAAGCAAATCATAATGATTGCTGGTTCTATTTTCATTCGTTTTTTGATGTATTGCAATGGATTCAACAAAACTCTTCTTATAAGGATAGCCTTTTTCTTGATATCTTTGATTAATTTGGTACTTATTCTTATGAACTAATGAAATCCCTATGGTTTGAGACATAATAAATTGTCCATCATTTTTTACAGACAGACGAACCGGTTCGATAATCAATATTCCCCTTTTCATTAATTCTGTAAGAGTGAAATCCTTCTGAACTATCAGAATATCCAGACTCATTTCTCTCCTTTGAATAGAGGATATAGCAATTTCTCTGGGATTTATCAGTCTAAGCAGGAGACAATATACTTTTATGTTATTGATCATTCTTTGATTTAAGGAATCATCCCATCTCAATTGAAAACGCAAATATCTTTTTAGGAAGAAATCAAGCTCCGCTTCCGTGTTTTTCTTGTATTGCTTTTTATTTATACGTTTTTTCACATCTGCTCCCGCAGAATCTTCTTCAAGATATTTTTTGTGGTTTGAGAGAACTGAGTCAAGATCCTCTTCGGCCACAGATTCCTTTTCTCCTTTATTTCCATTTTCTAATTCAAGAGTTTTTGCCTTCGCTGATATAAAAAGAGATCCTTTTTTCTTTCCAATGAGTTTTTTATTTTTACTAAAAATTTCATTTCCATTAAAATTTAAAAGAAGTGATTTGATTGGTATGATCCACGGATTAATCTTATATGCATTATAAAGTATCAAAAATTCTGGAAAGAACCAAAGTTCCAGATTCGATATGGAACGACTTAGTATTTCTTCATTCATTTTCATCCAATCAAAAAAGATTTGTTTTGTATTGTTGGATGGGTTGCTTTCTTGATCTTGATTAATTGTGAGATAAAACAAATCTTTCTTATCGATTTTTTCAATTAGTTGAAAATTATTAACCCCAGTTTTAGTATTTTGATTACTGTTCCTGTCAGCCTCAATATTGATCCAGGCTCCAATATCGGCCTTATTTTTAAGACAAAAATTCAGCATTCTCCAATCAAAATATTTTCTATCCGGATTTTTTTCCAGATCTATAATATCATCTTCTACCAGATAATTATTGATAGGGATATCAGTCAGTATATCAAAAAATTTAGCTGTGTTGTACTTATAAGAACTTTCTTGATTATTTTTTACTTGTACTGGTAATTCATAAATATATGAATCTTTATTATCTTCATAATTAATAGATTTATATGATAAAAGATCATATATATATTTTTTGTTTATATTCTCTTTTTTATTCGGTAATTTAGTCGGTAATGAGTAGTGTGTTTCAAAATCATTTTGTTTTTTGTAATCAATTAATCGGTTTTTTTCATATGAATAACATTGGTTAAAATCTTTATTTTGACGATCTTGCTTGACTCTATTTCGCCATTTTTGGGGGAGTAATTTTGCCCATCTAATCGGATATAAATGGTAGTTATAATGACCCCTTAACCAGTTTTTCCATTGATTTATCATTCCAGAATTTTGAAGATTCTGTTGTTTTAAGTCGGAATGTAATATTTCGTGTGCTCCAACAACTTCAACAAAATAATCCTGTATTTCATTCTTAAGAAAACGAGATGTTCCGTGATATTGAAAGACAGGTCTTAACTTAGATAAGTTAATAATTTGTGTTTGTGATAATTTGTAAAATAAATATGCTTGCGACAAGTATGATAAGTCCCAAACGATCTTTCCATTCTTATTACTAATATTGGAAAGTGACTTTTTTATAGTTGAAATAAAATGAATTAGACTTTGATTTGTTTTATCAATTCTTTCTTGATTTGCTTCATTATTGGAAATGGATTTAGTAAATTTTTTTTTTATTGAATCAATAAAAAGTTGCCCATTAATCCTCGGCATATTAATCATACGTTGAAAGATATCTATGTATATGTTTTCAACGAAAAATTTTAGAAAATGATGCGATTTACGAATTAATCGTACATTTCTTTTTTTTAATATCTTTAAAATATTTTTCTGAGATTCAAATATTTTATCGTCATAACTTATTTTGTTAGGACTAATATTTATTTCTGTATTTAGCAACTCGTTTTTCGTGTCTTTTCTCATTTTTTCAATTTTTTTGAGTATGGTGTTTGTTCTATCAGTCAGATCTTTCATCTTTTTTTCTCTCAATGAAAAATTTGTCCAATCCATAGACCGAATTATAATCGACGAGCCTTGGATCATTCGATTACTTATTATCGAATTTTTTTCGTTTTTAGTTTCAGTCACCTCGGATATTTCTTTCAATTCAAATAATCGAATTGGGTTTCTTTGTGAAAGTTCTGTTATTATTTCTTTTATAAATAAAATGTTTTTGATGACCCATTTTTTTGTTTCTTTTGAAATATTTATAAACAAGTTTGTTCTTTCTTTTAAAAGTCTTAGAATTAGAAAACGCTTCTTTGTCCATTTTTTAATTTTTTTTTCGAGTTCTTTTATTAAAATGGGTTCAAAAAACGAAAGTTGTTTTCGGGGAGAACCAAAAGGCAGTTCAGCTTCCATTCCCCAAACTGTTAAAAAACAAAAATCATTTTTTTGTCCTTTCTTTTTTATTGAATCTTTATTAGGGGATTGTAACCTAGATGTGTGCCACGGTTTCAGACGAAAAGGAAATAAGATCTTTATTTGAATACCGTCTGTTAACCAATTTTTTGGAAATTCTTTTTCTGATAATTGAACACCATTATAGGTGCACTTTACATGCATTTCTTTATTCCAATTTTTAAAATCCTCGGACCATTCAGGAAATTGAAATAATAGCATACGGATAAGATTTTTAGCTAGTATCAATGAGGGTAAGACAATATATTTTCTAAGAATTGATTGAGTTACTAACAAAAAACCTCTTATTACTTGAGCAAATAGAATGCTATCCCAGGCTTCTGCTATTTCTATACGTGCTTTTTCCTCTCTTTTCTGCTTTTCTCGTATGTCCGCCTCTTTTTTTTTATTTTCGCTTGTCTTTTCTTCTCTATTATCCGAAATAGTAAATTCTGTGTTTGTCCATATCCAAGGTCTAAAAAGTTTTTTCATTAGTCCAGGAATATCAAAAGAAAAAAAAAAAGATTTGTCTAGTCGGTCAAAAAAAAGATAAGAATGTACATTTGCTT